CTTTCGTATTATTATTGAAATAATATTTTTTTTCTTTTTTTAGACGTTTCTTCTAATCATTATTGATATTCTATAATGTAATTAATATAACTATTTAAATTAAATAAAAAAAAAATAAATTCACTTTAAAATAAAAGAATTTATATAGAGAATTATATGGGGAATGGTGATTAGAATGAACGATTCATAAATATAAATCACAAATCAAAAAATTCTATGGAATAATGAAAGACAGAAAAATCCTTCGAATTGCATCATATTAGTCCATTATATTTATATTGACAATTTCAAAAAACTATTCATACTATGATCATAGTATGATGGCAGTCGGGCAAGTCTGCCCCCATCGTCTAGCGGTTCAGGACATCTCTCTTTCAAGGAGGCAGCGGGGATTCGACTTCCCCTGGGGGTAGGGTACTACGAAAGGAAGTTGATCATGGATTATCAATAAGCTTGGAATTGATTCTTCCCGGGTCGATGCCCGAGCGGTTAATGGGGACGGACTGTAAATTCGTTGGCAATATGTCTACGCTGGTTCAAATCCAGCTCGGCCCAATAATTCGCGGATCCACCATAAAATGATATAACCCATTTGGTCTTCTACAGAAATGCGTGACTTGATACGGAAGAATAAAATAGAAAAACTCTTTTTTTATTCATTGACAGATTGATTATTAATCAATTTGACAATAACGAAAAAATTACTATTAATCCATGCTCCTCTCACTAAAGTACATGTCTCCGCGCATATCAATCTATTACTCGCGTCTCTGTCTGTTAGAATATGACAATTCGAATCAAAAATCTACATAGAAAGGTTTGAAGGAAATTAAATCAACAACATATGTTGTACACTTTATTTCCCTGGGATTGTAGTTCAATTGGTCAGAGCACCGCCCTGTCAAGGCGGAAGCTGCGGGTTCGAGCCCCGTCAGTCCCGATGGATCCAAATACAATAAAAAAATACATCAATTCATCTCTTCCTTTCCTGTGAAAGAGAGAACAAATAACATAACTGAATTTTATTCCAAACGAGATCTCTCTTATTTTTTTTTTTGTTTTCATATTTTTAAAATATGGAAATTTCTATTTCTTCAACGAGTACCGATTGATGGGAGAAAGACATATGTGACATATGTGAATTACCACAATTATCGGTAGCATCATATTCAGGATTCGAAGGAATACCGGCCTGGGTCTAGCTTTTTTGTTTTGATTACGCCCGATTTTTGTAATGGAATAGAGTACTAGACGTTTTCGGGAAGCACATATACAAAGGGAATTTGGACGATACAAAAGAAATTTAACATAGTAAACTTTGATCTAATTTTTCGTCTTAAAGCAAGATATATCCGTTCTGGCTACGATTTTGTGTAACCTCAATTAGTAAATTCAATTACTAATTTGAAACAATCTATCTCATTCTAATTTCACCCTTAATTTTTGATATATACGTTCAACTACTAATTCAAGGAAAGAGGATATTAATACAAACAAGGATCCCATCTATCTCTCTTAGTGAGGTAATTAATAATTTTTGAAAGTTTCAGTTTCGTTTTTATTTCTTTTTTTTAAGAAGATTTGATCAGTACAAAAAAAGGATTTAGTTCGAACCTTCCTCCTTTTCCTTTTTTGAATTTCGCTGCTATTGTTTGCTTGAGTTTGTTTATAACCAATGTGAGGGTAAAGGTAGTCTGATGAGACTTCATCAGATGATTGCATTGGACAAGAGGGCAGTAGATTATAGAAAAGAAAGAATGCAAAAAATTCTAAATAAAAAAAAGTAACGAAATTCTTGATTGCATCAGGAATCACATTTTGTTTGAATTCGGTATGGATAAAAGATCTTCCTATGTTATACTATTCAATTCTCGACGATGAATCGATTTGATAGCTCCGATATTGTTATTCATGATATTTTAATACGATTCGATATCATCGAGATGCAATGCATCCCATTGAATTTACAAGCGAAACATTTATCATCTCTATGGGATTAAATCCCGAGTTATTGCGAATAAAAAATGAAACGATGAGATTATGGAAGTAAATATTCTCGCATTTATTGCTACTGCACTGTTCATTCTAGTTCCTACCGCCTTTTTACTTATAATATACGTAAAAACAATCAGTCAAAGTGATTAATTTGAATTAACCTTGACTTTTGAGTTCTTATCAATGATTGAAGATAAGAAAAATTAAAAGGATTAAAATTGCGCGTCTTAAATGAAATTGGCGGACTAGAATTATCAGTATTCTACGAGAGAAGTATTCTATGAGATCCGATAGTATGGTAGAAAGAAATATCTGAATCCTTCTACCATACTATCTATTATTGTTATTGAAGTGTATAAAATTGTACTCTATAAAAATAGAGGGTGAATATAGATGAATCTACAATATCTTTCTATTTCTATATAGATATCATATCAATTACATATATGTAATGTTAATATAATATACATAGTGGCCCAATTCTATTTCTTTGCTTCATAATTCATGTTGATTCCAATGAATCTGAAATGAATTATGAAGCAAAGGCCACTAATCTTTTTTTAGCATTAGAAAGAAGTAATTGATTGAGCAGTTGACAGATGATCCAGGGGTTCGGTTCCGTGGGAACTTTTTATCTTCGGATTTCGAAAATAATTAGCAAACCCCATCTTTAACGTTTGAACCATGATATGAAATGAGTTCCATAAAATAAGCATAAATCCTATTTTGAAAATAACTAAAATACTTATCAAATAATAATAAATAAAACAAGTGGTAAGCACGTAATATGTGGGTGGCTACCCCGATCGTATTATGAGGTAGTATATTATTATGCGTAGTATCTCATTGGACAACCACTATGTCTATGTTCTTTCGTGTCGAAAGTATGTATCCACTTAAAAACTTATCTTAGAATAATAACAGAACTCTTTTTTTTTTTACTGTTCAAAAAAAGAAAATAAAAGAAAAAAAGTTTTGCAGTTTGATTCTTCAATTAGTAGTACTTCTAGAGTCCACTTCTTCCCCAGACTACGAGTGAAAGAGAAAATGTAAAGACTACCATTAAAGCAGCCCAAGCGAGACTTACCATATCCATGTGAATTATGTCCCCTATCTCTATGAATATAAAAGAATTATTCCATTATTGCTCACTAATAATTATTATTCACTAATAATAGTGGAATCACTAGCGCATAGTCAAAAACGGATTCGGGCACAACACCATTGACGAAACAATCGGGAGATGGGATGCCCTATTACATGCGTGAGGAGAGCTTATTAAAAAGAAAGAATTTCGTTTTTAAGATTAAAAAGCCAATTATCCATTCAATATAATATTGATTGAATGCTCGAGCACTCAGATACTTTCATGAGTCTGTATATAAAGTATCTTCCTCCTTTACGTAACTAAAAATGAAATTTGATTCCCTAATTCAAGACCCAATCAGCATTAGTAATCGAAGGGCTATCATATCAAGATTTAACGATTCTTTTTCATTACTCTACTAAATTCTTGAAACCTAGATCCAAGGATTTATAGCATTTTAGAGAACCCCAAGGATGCTTAGAATCAAGCAAATCTAAAGAGGCTTTTTCTTCTGCTTACTTCTGCTGGAAAAAAAAAAATGATAAAGTTATATCAGCAAAACAGAAGAAGGTATTTTTATTCTTTTGTTTGTTGATGAGGCGACACCCGGATTTGAACTGGGGAAAAAGGGATTTGCAGTCCCCCGCCTTACCGCTCGGCCATGTCGCCAAAACGATACAAAAGCTTGGATTGGCTCTATCTCGGCGATTGATAATATCTTACAACACACAATATCTAAAACAAAAAACCGAAAAACTTTGCTTTCTTTTTCTTTTCTATTGAAAGAAAATAAAAAATCAAATGTGGATTTTCAGTCACAAAAGCAAAAATTCAGGACAAATGGGAACCATTAACTTTAACTATTGACTGTGAATTGATAAATGATTCTTGGATTTAAATTGCAAATTAGGTTTCCCTAATGATATAAGAAAAAAATCCCCAAATTGATACCTTACCTAACTAAATAAAAATTGATACATAACTAATCATTACTAATCCGTATTGATTCGTTTCCATAACCCTAAAAAAATACTTCTTAATGAAAATTATAAGAGGGATTATGAGTATATGTAAACCCCAGAACATAAACGATTACTATTATCTAAATCTAATGGGGTATCTTATCTATATAAGATGCCTATAAGGAAATTTTTCATTTTCGGAATTCAATTTTTACAATATTAAATCGAAAATAGAAAATTGGATAGAGTACGACATGTGGTGTCCCCCATAGAACTGTAATAAAGGAATATAACTATAGTTATATCTGCACATGTTTATTAATAAATACAAGTCTTCATACATACTTCAATCGTATTCTACTAAAAAAAATATAGGTATAGGTAAAATATCTCTCTTCTATGCGAATTTTTTTTTTCATTTTAACAGTGGAATCCACGAAAAAGTTCCATGTTGTTAAAAAAAATACAAAAAAATTCTATATTGTTTCTGCAGATCAAATCCCGAATCTATTTATAGTACCCAATCGGATTGGAATATCATAATAATGGTAGAAATTGACTCACTTTTGTTTTGATATAGATATTCTATAGAAAACTCCATAAGTCTAAATAGAATTTACCAATTCCTTTGTATTTCATTTGTAGTTGTTACAAAGTCCAATTTGAGTATCAAAGTCTCTTTATTCCTACGTTCATATGTATTTCATGCATTACATCTATTACACCTATGGAGTTAGGTAAAATTTCATGTGATTCAGTAAACATAATATAAATTCCATCATTGCTAGATCAATCCATTTGATGATGAATAAGCAAATAATGGGATTTTTTTTTATAAATGGGAAATAAATAAAATGCTTGGGGGTGGAAATGAGAGAATGTCTACAATACCTGGGTTTAATCAGATACAATTTGAAGGGTTTTGTAGGTTCATTGATCATGGCTTAACAGAAGAA